CTCACCCCCTGAAAAACCTTCATTAACATTTCTACTCAAAAAGACAGAAGACATACTAACTAATTTTAGTTTTTCATTTATTATGCTAAAAAACTCAATAGGGTCAACTTCTGGTTTATTTAGAAATTTCTGTTTTGAATTATATGCAAGTCTTAGAAAATCTTCATTACTTACACCTGGAATTTCAATTGGATATTGAAATGCTAAAAAGATACCCAGGTGTGACCGTTTTTCAGGGTCTAAATCTAAAATACTTGAACCTTTGAAAAGAATGTCTCCACCTAAAACTTGATAGGCAGGATGACCGGCAATAATTTTGGAAAACGTACTTTTACCCGAACCATTTGGACCCATTATTGCATGGATTTCTCCACGATTTATTGTCAAATTTAAATTTTTTAAGATTTCATTATTATCTATACAAGCTCTTAAATTTTTAATTTCTAAAATAGGTGAATCTAAAGTCATTATCCTACACTCCCTTCTAATTTTAAACTTAATAAACGATCTGCTTCAGAAGCAAACTCTAAAGGTAATTCTGTAAAAACTTCACGACAAAAACCGCTAATCATTAATTCAATTCCTTTTTCAATGGAGATTCCTCTTTGTAAAAAATAAAATATTTGTTCTTCACCAATTTTAGATGTAGAGGCTTCATGTTCAATTTTTGTTGTGCAGTTTTGAACAGATATAAATGGAAATGTATTCGAGTTTGATAGGTTTCCAATTAATAGTGAATCACACTGAGAATAATTCCGTGCTCCAATTGCTTTTTTATTAACATTAACAAACCCTCTATAGGTATTTTTTGAATTTCCTGCAGAAATCCCTTTAGAAACTATACGGCTTCGAGTATTTCTTCCTATATGAATCATTTTTGTACCAGTGTCAGCTTGTTGATAGTTATTTGTTAAAGCAACTGAATAAAATTCTCCTTGTGCACTATCACCCACTAGTACACAACTAGGATATTTCCACGTTATTGAAGAACCAGTTTCAACTTGAGTCCACGAAATCTTAGAAAAATCACCTGCACACAGACCTCGTTTTGTTACAAAGTTATACACACCACCTTGCCCTTTTTGGTCCCCAGAATACCAATTTTGAACTGTAGAATATTTTATTGTTGCATTTTTTAAAGCAATTAATTCTACAATTGCGGCATGCAGTTGATTATTATCATATTGAGGAGCTGTACATCCTTCTAAATAACTCACTTTACTATTTTCTTCTGCTATAATCAATGTCCGCTCAAATTGACCAGAGTTTTGATCATTTATCCTAAAATAAGTTGATAAATCTAGAGGACAAATAACATCTTTTGGTATATAACAAAAAGATCCATCTGTAAAAACTGCAGAATTTAAAGCTGAAAAATAGTTATCACCAATTGGAACAATAGTTCCTAAATACTTTTCAATAAGTTTACTGTAATCATTAATAGCTTCTGAAATAGAAGAGAAAATAACTCCATACTCTGCTAATTCTTCCTTAAAAGTTGTTGCAATAGAAACACTATCAAAAACCGCATCCACAGCAACATTTGTTAGTCGTTTTTGTTCACCTAATGAAATACCTAATTTATCGAATGTTTCTAATAATTCAGGATCAACTTCATCAAGACTATTCAATTTCTTTTTAACTTTGGGTGCTGAATAGTAAACGATATCTTGATAATCAATTTCCGAAAATTTTAACTGAGCCCATTCGGGACAATTCATTTCTTTCCATTTTTTATACGCTTTTAAACGAAAATCTAATAAAAATTTTGGTTCATTTTTTTTTTTCGATAATAAACGTATAACTTTTTCATTTAAACCTTTTTCAATTATATCTTTCTCAATTGTTGTTGAAAAACCATATTTATAAGGTTGGTTTACTAATTTGGTTATATTATTATTTAGAGTTTTATTTGATTGATTCATGATTAAATTTAATCAATTAATTTTTTAACATAAATTACTTCTATATTTTTATTATAAATAAATTAAGACTGAATTTAAACAAATAAAAATAGGTTCAACCTATAATTACAGTATTCTAAAAAGTTATTAATTAAATAAATTAATTAATTGTAAATTAAAAATAAAAGTATGTTATAATTATCATTAAGGTTATTCCTAAAAATTTAGAGAATTTAACTGATAAGAACTAATTTATATTAATTAGTTAAATCTATTATATATTGCCTTTTTACTTTAAGGAGAAATAA